GAAAGAAACGGAATACATTCTTTGAAGAATCCAGATTCGTAATCAATCCTTATTTTGTTTCTTAGATTAGGTCTAACTTTGTTGACCAAACTGCAAGCATGGAACTTTACCAGATGAAATAGGGAAAGACAGAAGATAGAACTTAAAAGAAAAGGATAATTGAAGTAACGTGTCTTCGAATCCGCTTTGGTTGGGGTTCGAAAAACGAATAAAAATAAATAAAAATTAAAGTAAATTCAAGGAGGAGCTTTCCCTTTTTCAGGGGCGTTTGGGGGTCGTGGAATGCTTTTCTTCTCGTCTTATTCTACATGGAATACAATGAGTTAAAATAAGAAGGAATAGGGGAATATTCGACCGTTTACTCCAAAAAGAGGATTAAATCCTATTGAAAACTAAATAATCCGAAATAGAAAGAGCTTTTTTCAAATTCCATTCTTTATTTCTCTTTCACTCGACCCCCCCCAAAAAAAAAAATCCAATTTTATTTTTCAACGGGGTTAGATGATCTAGTTCTTAATATTATTACTTTACTTACCTGATAGATTCCACAACAAATCTTTTGATTCGGAATTAGGGATTCATGTCCCATCTGATGAATCGATTTTCTTTTATACTTTTGTATCTCACTCTATCTTGTTTTTTAGTATTATCTAAAATAACCGATGAATTCGAAATTTTCCATAACTTAGGTAAGTGCTTTATCAACATATGTAGTGTAGTGAAAAAATAAATGGAATTTAAGCCCTTCATGCTTACTATAACTAGTTATTTCGGTTTTCTACTGGCTGCTTTAACTATAACTCCAGCTCTATTTATTGGCTTGAACAAGATAGGTCTTATTTGATACGTCTTATTTGAAATGAATTGAATGAATAAGTCAGAAAAGAAGAAAAGAAAAATCTTTTGTATTCCTAGTATTCTAGGACTCTTTTCCGCACTAATCACCAATTCTTTTCTTGGTCATTGAGATTCGTGGATAATTTAGACTATTATTTAGAGATAGATCGTACCTCTTTTTTTTAGCCCCTCGAACAAATAGAAATGATTGAAGTTTTTCTTTTTGGAATCGTCTTAGGCCTAATTCCTATTACTTTAGCGGGATTATTCGTGACTGCGTATTTGCAATACAGGCGTGGGGATCAGTTGGATCTTTGATTGAGTAACATTTCTTTTTTGATTGACCTCCTCCAGACCAGAGAGGAGGTCAAAGTGGAGTTGCAATTCGACTTTGTTTTTTTAAGTTATTTTACTCTGTTTCGGCAGATGGAATCACGCTCTGTAGGATTTGAACCTACGACATCGGGTTTTGGAGACCCGCGTTCTACCAAACTGAACTAAGAGCGCTTTCAAAAAGAAAATTCCTAACGTGTTTCACGTACGTTACGTATAGTATTCACAAATTCAAGTTATACCCACTTTAATAGATCTCCCCGATATTGCCCATAAAGAAGAGAGAAAGAATAGGTAGGGATGACAGGATTTGAACCTGTGACATTTTGTACCCAAAACAAACGCGCTACCAAGCTGCGCTACATCCCTTTTCCAAATTGTTGTACAATGCCATTGTACACAATTCCTTTCTTATTTTCCATATTGTAATTTTCTTCTATTTCTCTATCTATATAGAACTTTCTTGTCATTTCTTGTTTTTGGTCTCATATAATCAAGGAAGGGTATACATCTAAAATCCAATCGAATTTCACCTATAAAAGAAAGATTACTATTCCTTAGTAATGTATAGGAGGAAGGGTCATCTTTTTTAGGTATAGGAAAATTTCGTCTATATGGTTCATTTTATATATATATAATATTGTATTTCTTTTTTTAGTTACGAATTTAAAGAAATACAAACTATCTTGGGCAAAAGTATCTGATCATATATGTATTCCAATAAGGAAGGAGGATTTTCAATGCGGGATATAAAAACATATCTCTCTGTAGCACCCGTGCTAAGTACTCTATGGTTTGGGGCTTTAGCGGGTTTATTGATAGAAATTAATCGTTTATTTCCAGATGCTTTGTCATTCCCTTTTTTTTCATTCTAGTTATTCCTATGCGAGAGATAGAATTTCACATGACGAAAATATTCCTTCAATCCTTTTTTAGTATACGAAGCAAAAAGAAAGAAAGGATGGATTGGGTCGAACCTCAGGGTCATGAAAAATTCGGTAAATCCCTTTTTAGAAAACACAAATTTAATTAAAAAGGGTATCCAAGTTAAGTCAGGCCTCACAACAAATCAGAGCATAGAAAGAGGCTAGGACTGGGGTTGCTACTTAAATGAAAGGATTTCGAAGCAAAATCCTTGCTAATTCGACAAGGATTGTATTTTTTAATTATTTCTCTATTTTTTATTCTATTGGATTCGTTAGAGAATTCGAAGAATTACAACAAAATATTTAGAATTAGAAATCACATTTTTAGTTAGAAACTTCTATAGATTTTATTCTTCTTCTTCGGATCAAAAATAGAAGAATAAAGGAATAGATATAAGAATTAAGTTAAGTCGATCCAAAAAGGAAAGGAGGTTCATGGCCAAGGACAAAGATGTTAGAATCAGAGTTATTTTGGAATGTATCAGTTGTGTTCGAAAGGGTACCAATAAGGAATCGCCGGGAATTTCTAGATATAGTACTCAAAAGAATCGTCATAATACACCCGGACAATTAGAATTAAGAAAATTTTGTCGTTATTGTCGCAAGCATACGATTCATAACGAAATAAAGAAATAGGAGCATCGTGTGCTCGATTTTTCCAAAGAACAAAAAGAGTAAGAACTTCTTATTTATATTTAATATATAGAACTATTTAATATATAGAACATAGATAGAAAACAAAATAAAAATCAACTCATCTGGTTTTAGGTAGATATTATTTCATATGTATAGAGGATTTTTATTTAATTTATATATTTAGTATATGAATATAATAATATATGGACCAAAGAAAGGCTACTTACTTCTGGATCCAGAATTAATAAAATAAAGAAATCCTTTTTTTGCCAATTTTCAAATAAAATAAGGAATAAATCATGTATATATCTAAACAACCTTTTCGTAAATCTAAGCAACCCTTTCGTAAATCCAAACAACCCTTTCGTAAATCCAAACAACCTTTTCGTAAATCTAAACAACCTTTTCGTAAGCGTTCTCGAATTGGCCCGGGGGATCGAATTGATTATAGAAACATGAGTTTAATTAATCGATTTATTAGTGAACAAGGAAAAATATTATCCAGACGAATAAATAGATTAACCTTGAAACAACAACGATTAATTACTCTTGCTATAAAACAGGCTCGTATTTTATCTTTCTTACCATTTCGTAACTATGAAAATGAGAAGCAATTTCAAGCCCAGTCAATTTCAATAATTACTGGCCCTAGAAACAGAAAAAATAGACATATTCCTCAATTAACACAAAAGTCCAATTCCAATCGAAACTTAAGAAACTCCAACCAGAATTTAAGAAACAACAATCGAAACTGAAGTTCCGATTGTTGATGTTTTATTCAAAAAGGTAAGACTCATATTATATAAAGTAATCCTGTTTTGATTCTTGGTAATCTTAATTTATTGTATCTTCCCGGAGTTCCTTCTCCGGGAATTCGTTTTTAATTATTCCTGTATATTACTTTTTTCTCCCTTTAATTGATGGTTTTTATTTTATTAGAAATCGTGTAAAGATTATTTGGATTTGATACAGCTACTTGTGCAAGCATTTTACGATTAAGAATCAATTCCTTCTTATACAGATTGTGTATTAATTTACTATAACTATCGAAACTATAACTATCGAATACTTTATATATCTGTGTTGCCGCGTTTATCCGAGTGATCCACAAACGACGAAAATCCCTCTTTTGCCTGCCTCTATCTCGATGAGAAGAAAAAAAAGCTCTTCTTACTTGTTGAGTAATCATTCGATTAAGTCTTAAATGAGCACCTCTAAAGTTTGAGGCAAATGAACGCATTTTTGTTCGTCGTCTCCGAGCTATATATCCTCGCGGAACTCTGGTCATTGAATCAAATTAACCTTAATGAATAACTAATGATTTCTCTTGTTTTAACCGTCCCTTTTCCCATTAATAACAAAACGGATTATTCCGATATATAAAATATTAATTCCAACGGCTTTTGCTACTATAACCTTCCCAACCACGATTTTTTATTCTATTCCCTTCAGTTATTTCGCATAGAAATAACAAATTCTAACCATACTAAAAAAACAGTGGGTTCCATCGTTTCTATGGTTTCCTTTTAAACGGTGAGGCCCTCTCTATACACCGGAGCCCTCTCTTTCATTTCATCAAAAGCTATTGTGAACTTGTATAGTTCACATTCTTTGGCTCTACCTATCCATTATAGAGTAAATAGCTCTTTTCACAATAAGAGTTATTCATACAGTGACGGTATTTAATTATGAAAGTTGGCTTAATAGCTGACCCTTTAGTCCGTTCTTTTAAGATAAAGGAGCATAAGCCTTTTTCTTTTTATTACTATTTCCTCCGCTTAATAGATAACCATTTGCTACCAATGGGGGAATTGCTTCTTCTAATTCCAATCTAGATGATTGGATTTGCACCAAAGGAAACCAGAAATTCCATATACCATAGAAATCTAGGATAGAGAAGCTCTACCCTATTCATTAGGGTACTGATCATGGATACTTCCAAAATTGTCTTATTTGTTTGAACTCATGATCTGAACGAGTCGCACATACACCCTAGCACATGTTCCTCGACGCTGAGGACACCCCTTAAGCGCGGGCGTTTTTCTAGCATTTCGTATTGGCTGTCTTGCATTTCTAATAAGTTGTTTAACTGTCGGCATGTCGTATGTATATAGAAAAAAATGGATTGGTTTAGATCGATCTTAACCTGCGGATTCATCATCATGAAGTATTTCGATTTTCTATAAAATCGCATAAAACCCGAATTTAGGTTTGAAATAAATTTACAAGAAATTCAGCCCCTACCAATCCTTAAACATTTCTGGAAACCGCACGGGATCGGTATCGCAGTGCTCATCAATCATTTCATCCCCTACAATATCGACAAGTCCATAAGCTTTTGCTTCGTCTGCTGACATGAAAACATCCCTTTCCATGTCTTCGGATACAACCCAAAAAGGCTTGCCTGTTCTTAGTGCATAAACCCTTGTGATCATTTCGCGAACTTTGTGTAATTCTTCCACTTCTAGTAAAAATTCAGGTGTCCTTGCCCGATAATAAGCACTAGCAGGTTGGTGAAGCATAATCCTAGCGTGAGGGAATGCTATACGCTTGGTGGGTTCTCCTCCAAGCAGAATAAAGGAGGCCATGGATGCAGCTATTCCAAGGCATATTGTATATATGTCTGGTGTCACCGTTTGCATCGTATCAAAAATTGCCATTCCTGAGATTAGCCATCCGCCGGGAGAGTTTATAAACAAAAAAATATCGCTAATTCCATCTTCTATACTGAGATATACCATGAGACCCGTAATATGATTCGTGATCTCGCAACGAATCTCTTGACCTAAAAAAAGTGTTCTTTCTCGATACATAACATTGTATAAGTCAACCCAAGTCGCTTCTTCATCTCCGGGGATCCGGTAAGGTACTTTTGGAACACCAATCGGCATATTAGATTAATATTATTAAATTTAAGTAACAAAACTACACTTTAATATGGAAACGTAAGAATGGAGGAAAAAGAAAGAATCCGCAGTTTATTATCTTTATTTTTTCTTATTCTATAAGAATACTATAGATTATATTAATACATAGATTGAAAAATGATACATATAAGAAAGGTAAAACAGATTGAATAAAGAAAAAGGAATTTTGGATTCGAATGATAAACAAAAACGGATTAGGGATCTATTCTAGGTTTTTCCAAGTAGCCCAAGCTACCCATTGCATATTGGCACTTATCGAGTATAGAATAGATCTGCTTCGCTTTCTTCTTACAAACAGAATTGGCTTCTTATTTTTAATGAAATGAAATAACTATTCATGTTTTCTGACACAGAATCCCCTAGAAGGGATATGGATAGTCTTTTCCAATGCGATAAAATAAAACGACATCGTGTCTATTTTTCTTTGCTAAAGGGGTATTTCGATGGGTTTGCCTTGGTATCGTGTTCATACTGTCGTATTGAATGATCCGGGTCGATTGCTTGCGGTACATATAATGCACACAGCTCTAGTTTCTGGTTGGGCCGGCTCGATGGCTTTATACGAATTAGCGGTTTTTGATCCCTCAGATCCTGTTCTGGATCCAATGTGGAGACAAGGTATGTTTGTCATCCCCTTCATGACTCGTTTAGGAGTAACCAATTCGTGGGGTGGTTGGACTATTTCAGGAGGAACTACAACGAATCCGGGTATTTGGAGTTATGAAGGTGTGGCAACTGCGCATATTGTGTTTTCTGGCTTGTGTTTCTTGGCAGCTATCTGGCATTGGGTATATTGGGACCTAGAACTATTCCGTGATGAGCGGACGGGAAAACCCTCTTTGGATTTACCGAAGATCTTTGGAATTCATTTATTTCTTGCAGGGGTGGCTTGTTTTGGCTTTGGTGCATTTCATGTAACGGGTTTGTATGGTCCTGGGATATGGGTGTCCGATCCTTATGGACTAACTGGAAAAGTACAAGCTGTAAATCCTGCGTGGGGCGCAGAAGGTTTTGATCCTTTCGTTCCGGGAGGAATAGCTTCCCATCATATTGCTGCGGGTACATTGGGCATATTAGCGGGCCTATTCCATCTTAGTGTCCGTCCGCCTCAACGTCTATATAAAGGATTACGTATGGGCAATATTGAAACTGTACTTTCCAGTAGTATTGCTGCTGTTTTTTTTGCAGCTTTCGTAGTTGCCGGAACTATGTGGTATGGGTCGGCAACTACCCCAATCGAATTATTCGGGCCTACTCGTTATCAGTGGGATCAGGGATACTTTCAGCAAGAAATATATCGAAGAGTTAGCGATGGGTTAGCTGAAAATCTTAGTCTATCAGAAGCTTGGTCTAAAATTCCCGAAAAATTAGCTTTTTATGATTATATTGGTAATAATCCCGCAAAAGGGGGATTATTCAGAGCAGGCTCAATGGACAACGGGGATGGAATAGCTGTTGGATGGTTAGGACATCCCGTCTTTAGAGATAAAGAAGGACGCGAGCTTTTTGTACGTCGTATGCCTACTTTTTTTGAAACATTTCCAGTAGTTTTGGTAGATGAAGAGGGAATTGTGAGAGCGGACGTTCCTTTTAGAAGAGCAGAATCCAAATATAGCGTTGAACAAGTAGGCGTAACAGTCGAGTTCTATGGTGGCGAACTTAATGGAGTAAGTTATTCTGATCCTGCTACTGTAAAAAAATATGCGAGGCGTGCCCAATTAGGGGAAATTTTTGAATTAGATCGAGCTACTTTGAAATCAGATGGTGTTTTTCGCAGCAGTCCAAGGGGTTGGTTCACTTTTGGTCATGCTACCTTTGCTTTGCTCTTCTTTTTCGGACACATTTGGCATGGCGCTCGAACCTTGTTCCGAGATGTTTTTGCTGGTATTGATCCAGACTTGGATGCTCAAGTAGAATTTGGAACATTCCAAAAAGTTGGAGATCCAACTACAAGGAGACAGACAGCTTGATACCACATTGCTATGGTATCTTTCACCTCTCTTTTTTGATTTGACATAGGAAACTTCCCCTGTCCTTTCTTTGACTTGACTCTTTTTCTTTTTTTATATGGGAAATGATCCCAAATGACAAGTGAATAGGTGTGGAAGTTATAATTGTAAATAAACCACGATCGAATCTATGGAAGCATTGGTTTATACGTTCCTTTTAGTTTCGACTTTAGGGATCATTTTTTTCGCTATCTTCTTCCGAGAAGCACCTAAGGTTCCGACTAAAAAATGAAATAATTTAATTGAAGTAATAAGTCTCCCAGATGGGAAGACTTATTACTTCAATTAGTCCCCATGTTCTTCGAACGGATCTCTTAATTGTTGAGAGGGTTGCCCAAATGCGGTATATAAGGCATACCCAGTAAAGCTTACAAGTAAACCAGATATGGAGATGGCGACTAAAGTTGCTGTTTCCATTTTTTTTTGTAGAATTTCAAGATTACAATGGATCTATGAAAAGATCGTGTATTTACAACTACAATGGAATAGTATACAAAGTCAACACCAATGATTAAATCGAATTTATGGTTACACAAACCGTTGAAGATAGTTCTAGAGCTAAGCCAAAACGAACTGGCGCAGGTGGTTTATTGAAACCCTTGAATTCAGAATATGGGAAAGTAGCTCCAGGCTGGGGAACTACTCCTCTTATGGGGGTCGCAATGGCTTTATTCGCGATATTCCTATCTATCATTTTAGAAATTTATAATTCTTCTGTTTTACTGGACGGAATTTTAATGAATTAGGTTTCTACTAACTAAAACAAGGCCTTTCTATTTTAAGCTGGACATTTCTAGACATTCTGGCAGTTCGACCGTGGATTTTTTGTTTCGGTATCTCTGGAATATGAGTGTGTGACTTGTTAGAATTGATCCTATTGAGAATACATAGAAAGGGCCTGTTATCTGTATCAAGATGATTCTAATTCGTCGGATATTATTTATTCTAGTATCTGGAACACGAAATACATAAAGTGGATCAAGAAAAAAAAATGGAACTATGATTCATACTAACTATTTAGACCTCGCAACCAGACTGAAAAAAAAATCCAGGTAGTTCTTAATAAAAAAAGAAATTTTCTTCCTTCCAATCCAATTTTGTTTACCCAAAAGATAACTTTTTTTTCTCTCGATTTTGTCTAGTCATTACACCGATTCAATAAATGATCATCAAGCGGTTTTTATTCGAAGAACCCTTGCCTTTTGTTTAGCCTGAGACTCAATCATCGTGGCTCTAGTATGAATCTAAGGTTTTAATTGAACTGATTCATAGGATCGCAACAAGATAATTTCTATCAGAAAACTACTAGAAATTTTGATTTGGATAAATAGGGACGAGAAAAGTCAAGAGGCCTCTAACGATCAACATAAGGGAAAGAAAGACAGATGAGCCAACTTGAGATTTTTTGGCATTATCATCACAAAGAAAAAATTCTGGATTTTTCTTATTTCATATCTTCAAGGCAAATCGATCCAATACCGTAGCTGATGAAGTTTTTTAATATCCGTTGAAAATTTGTGTGTTTCTGCTTGAGCCGTACGAAATGAAATTTTCATATACGGTTCTCAGAGGGGGGGTCGGACTAGTTACCTATCTCAATAAAGTATATGATTGGTTTGAGGAACGTCTTGAAATTCAGGCAATTGCGGATGATATAACTAGTAAATATGTTCCTCCTCATGTCAACATATTTTATTGTTTAGGGGGAATTACACTTACTTGTTTTCTAGTACAAGTTGCTACTGGTTTTGCTATGACTTTTTACTACCGGCCAACGGTTACAGAGGCTTTTTCCTCTGTTCAATATATAATGACAGAGGCCAACTTTGGTTGGTTAATCCGATCAGTTCATCGATGGTCAGCAAGTATGATGGTTCTAATGATGATCCTGCACGTATTTCGTGTATATCTTACAGGTGGATTTAAAAAACCCCGTGAATTAACTTGGGTCACAGGTGTGGTTTTGGCTGTATTGACTGCATCATTTGGTGTAACTGGTTATTCTTTGCCTTGGGATCAAATTGGTTATTGGGCAGTCAAAATTGTGACAGGTGTACCTGAAGCGATTCCGGTAATAGGATCCCCTTTAGTGGAGTTATTACGCGGAAGTGCTAGTGTGGGCCAATCCACTTTGACTCGTTTTTATAGTTTGCATACCTTTGTACTGCCTCTGCTTACTGCCGTATTTATGTTAATGCACTTTCCAATGATACGTAAGCAAGGTATTTCGGGTCCTTTATAGGGAAAGCATATCATAGAGAATTCTAATTCTCATATATCATATCGGGTAGGTTGTGGTATTTCATTGCTACAAACATGGGTTATTGTAAAATAAGACATGTCATTTGGATACTTATCTTCAACTCCGAAGTATTTTGATACAAATAGTTGAAGCGAATTTTACGAAAGAAAATAAGACGGATTATGGGAGTGTGTGACTTGAATTATTGATTTGGCCATGCAGATAGAGAATTGGATCTGCCACATTAGAATTCACGACCAAAGGTGTCTCCGCATCCAATCAACACGTAAGTCTCCTATCTAGGAAAGATAGGCTGGTTCACTCGAGGAGAATATTTTCTATGATCATACCCCAACCATGTCATCCATGAACAGGCTCCGTAAGATCCCGTAGAGTATAAATGGAATAAGCCCTGTGATATGATCCAATTCGATATTTATTACACTTACTTTTTATTATAGTATGGAAATGCATTCATTTTCTTTGCATTGATTTCGATCGGCAATACTATCGGAGTAAAAGAGGGGATCTAAGGAAGAGCGTAGGCTAAACTTTTAGATTTTTTATTAGTAACAAGTAAATACTTTGTTTGGACGTAAGAAACTTACGATATTGAGGGGATAAACACCAACTAATCAAGAGACAATCCACAAAGCGATTGATCATGATCAAATTTGTAAGCCCACTTGGATATTGAGCATTTACACATAAAAATAGGATAGTAATTATAGGCGCAACTTCGGAAAAGATAATCTGATAAAGCTTTTCTTACCTTGAGTCATTATATAACCTATTCTATTGTGGATCTTCTGCGGTCTTATTTCTTTCATTCTTGCTCGAGCCGGATGATGAAAAATTCTCACGTCCGGTTCCTTTGGGGGATGGATCCTAAAGAATTCACCTATCCCAATAACAAAGAAACCTGACTTAAATGATCCTGTATTAAGAGCAAAATTAGCTAAAGGGATGGGACATAATTATTACGGGGAACCCGCGTGGCCCAACGATCTTTTATACATTTTTCCAGTAGTAATTCTAGGTACTATTGCATGCAATGTAGGTTTAGCGGTTCTCGAGCCGTCAATGATTGGTGAACCGGCGGACCCTTTTGCAACACCCCTGGAAATATTACCTGAGTGGTACTTCTTTCCCGTATTTCAAATACTCCGTACAGTACCCAATAAGTTATTGGGCGTTCTCTTAATGGTTTCTGTGCCAACAGGCTTATTGACAGTACCCTTTCTAGAGAATGTCAATAAATTCCAAAATCCATTTCGTCGCCCAGTAGCTACGACCGTTTTTTTAATCGGTACTGCAGTAGCTCTTTGGTTAGGTATCGGAGCAACATTACCCATTGAGAAATCCTTAACTTTAGGTCTTTTTTAGGGATTTTTCGGGTTGATTCATTCAACCGTGAAATCTCCTGCATGGGTATCTAGGAAACAGTTACTTCCAAGTGAATCTTCCCTAGATACCTAAAATCTATTTTATTATGATCCATTTCGCGAAAATATAGATTGTGCTAAAGATGCAAAATTTTTTTCTTTTTATTCTAACTCTATAAAAAAAGAGGAAAAAATTGCAATGGATTTAAAGCGAGAACTTGTTCTTAGGTAAATCAATTGGGAGATGCTTCTCTAGAGTGTCCCATATAAGCTTTTCATCCTCCATACGAAAACTGTTAATTCTCATAAGATCTTCTTCAGTCTTACTCAAAAGGTCCAATAGTGTATGTATATTGGCCCTTTTGAGACAATTATACGTTCTAGAAGGCAATTCTAATTGATCAATAAAAATACAATTCAATGGAATTCCTTTTTTGTTTTTCTTTAGATTAGTGAATCTTTTTTGAAAGGTTAAAAGGGGTGGAGTAAATCTGTTTTTATTTTGGTCGAAACTAGTGCCCCCCCCCTCCACGTGTAGAAAAGGAAAAAATAAATCAATCAAATTACGAGAAGCTTCATAAAGTGCTTCTTTAGGGGTTAAACTTCCATTCGTCCATATTTCTAGAAAAAGTATCTCCTGTTTTTCATTTCCATTCCCACAAGAAAAAATACTATAATTTACATTTCGAACAGGCATGGATACAGCATCTATAGGATAACTTCCATCTTGAGAGTTCTTTCTTAGTTCCGTATGATATCCGCGATCTCGCTTGATCTGTAACTCAATACAGAAATCTAGGGGCTCTCTCAAGTTAGCTATAGGTTGTGTCGTATCAACGATTTCTACGGAAGGCGGTAAGATTATATCTTGAGCGGTTATGTATCTAGGACCTTTGACACAAATTGATGCGTCTCTAACTCCATAGAGATTACTTTTCAATACAATTTCTTTCAAATTTAGTAAAATTTCTTGTATGGATTCTTCAATACCCACTATTGTAGAATATTCGTGTGGGACGTTCCCAAATTTTGCGCGTGTGATACATGTTCCTTCTATTTCTCCAAGTAAAGCTCTTCGCAAGGCAATACCGACAGTATCCGCTTGACCTTTTCTAAGCGGGGACAGAATGAAACGGCCATAATAAAGACGCTTACTATCTACTCTTGATTCAACACACTTCCACTGTAGTGTTTGGTTGGATGCTGTTACCTCCTCTCGAAGCATAATAGACTAGTATTATTATTTGATCGGTGAATCGTTTATTTCTCTTGAAAGCGGTTTATTTCTTTTACAGACGTCTTTTTTTAGGAGGTCGACACCCATTATGCGGCATAGGTGTTACATCGCGTATACAACTTAACCGTACACCACTTTTAGCAATGGCTCGTAATGCGGCATCTCTTCCGCTACCAGCACCTTTTACCATAACTTCTGCTCGTTGCAAGCCCACTGTACGAATAGCATCTACTGCTGTTCTTTGACCCGCATAGGGTGATGCTTTTCTTGAGCTTTTGAATCCACAAGTACCTGCGGAGGACCAGAAAACCACCCGACCTTGCGGGTCTGTAACAGTTATAATGGTATTGTTGAAACTGGCTTGAACATGAATAACCCCTTTTGTTATTCTACGTGCACTCTTCCGTAAACTAAAACGGGCATTCCTACGCAAACCAATACGTATTCTCTTACGTGAACCTATTTTTGGCATAGCTTTTGTCATATTTTATTATCTCATAAATATGAGTTGGAAATAACAAAAAGAAAAAAAGATACAAAGATATCCGTTTCGGGGTAAAATATATTCTTTACTTGAATTTTTTTATTTTGAATTTGGACATTTCCGCGGGTACTTTATTTTGACTTTTTAGAGGGGAAAGCTTCTTTTTCGAAGGATTACCCCTGTCTTTGTTTATGCTTCGGATTGGAACAAATGACTCTAATTCGCCCACGCCTATGAATCAGGCGACATTTTGTACAAATTTTGCGGACAGAAGCTCGTATTTTCATATTTAGGTACTCCTTTTATCAATCTACTCTTTTGGAAAAAATAAGTCTCTTCATTTAAATTTTGAAACTTGGAATTTATTACCCTAGAAAAACCTAATCCTTTGAATCTTTGGTATCCTTCAAATCTTCCGTATCCTTTGAGTTTTCGTTACGCTTCGAATCTTTATGGGGAAGTCTAAAAATTATACGTCCCTTGCTTGAATCATAACGACTTACTTCAATTTTGACCCTATCCCCCATAAGTATTCGTATAGAACTGGACCGGATTTTTCCTGAAATATAGCCCAGGATGATGGTGTCATTTTCTAGGCGAACGCGGAACATTCCGTTGGGTAGGGCTTCCGTAACTAAACCTTCGAAAGTTACTTTTGCTTCTCTCGGTTTTTTTTTTTCTCTCCTATTTTTTTTTTCTGTCATATTTTTTTTCTCCTATTTTTTGATTTTTATTTCCAAAATAGGAAGTTCGAGATAGAATTCTTGCACTATAGGCGGGGCCATTACCATATATAACATAAGACTTCTCCCCCGATTCTCTTTAGTCGAGCTTCTCGATCTGTTATTATACCTCTAGAAGTAGAAAGAATAGCAATTCCCATTCCGCCCAAAACCTTAGGAATTCCTTGATAGTTAGCATAAATTCGTAAGCCAGGTCGGCTGATACGCTTTAAAAAGGTTCTAGTTCTATATATTCCCTTTCTAGTCTTTCTCTTTTGATGCCGCAAAGTTGAAACCAAGAAATATCTGTTATTTTCCTGATGTCTTCGAACACTTTCAATAAAACCCTCTCGTAGAAGTATTTTAACAATGTTTTCGGTAATATTTGTAGATACTACTCGAACAGTTGCTTTTTTATTCATGTCCGCGTTTCTTATAGAGGTTAGTAAATCAGCAATAGTGTCTTTGCCCATAAGACTCTAATTCTAGGTTCCTCCTTATTTTTCTATAATGAACATGTTTTCTTTTTTCTTTTAATTTTTTATTTTAAAGCATATACGTGAGAAACAATCTACTAACTTTTCTTTGATCTATATCTCATCTACTAGTATTTATAATACTTCAGGAGCTAATGAAACTATTTTAGTAAAATTCAATTCTCTCAATTCCTCGGCAATCGCGCCAAAAACTCGAGTTCCTTTTGGATTTCCTTTTTGATCAATGATAACTGCTGCGTTGTCATCATAGCGTATTATTATACCGTCTTCGCATTTGAATTCTTTACATGTACGTACAATTACAGCTCGAATTACTTCAGATCTTTCTAGAGGCATTTGGGGCACTGCGTCTTTGATTACAGCAACAATAACATCACCAATACGAGCATATCGCTGATTACCAGCAGCTCCTATGACTCGAATACACATCAATTTTCGGGCTCCACTGTTATCTGCTACATTTAAAAGGGTCTGAGGTTGAATCATATTATTTTGATTTCAATTTATTATTTCAATGCAAAAGGAGGAAATCCATATTGTCTATCTATTTATAGAAGGACAAATCTGGGTTTTCAATATTCTTTTTGGGGGTTCGATATCCCTAATCGAAGAAATTGACTTCGTATGGGCATTTTACTGGCAGCTATTTCCATAGCTGCTCTAGCTACAGTTTCGGATACTCCGCTCATTTCATAAAGTATTCGACCCGGTTTAACAACGGCTACCCAATATTCGGGGGATCCCTTTCCAGAGCCCATACGTGTTTCTGTGGGTCTTATTGTAACCGGTTTGTCGGGAAATATACGTACCCATAGTTTTCCACCACGACGCGCATATCGTGTTATTGCTCTTCGCCCTGCTTCTATCTGTCTCGCTGTGATCCAAGCGGGTTCAAGTACTTGAAGAGCGTATCTACCGAAACAAATACGATTGCCTCGATGGGATTTTCCCTTCATTCTTCCTCTATGTTGTTTACGAAATCTAGTTCTTTTGGGGTTATAGTCGATGGTTCTTTCTTAGTTCCATCTCTACTGCAAAACTGGACATGAGAGTTTCTTCTCATCCAGCTCCTCGCGAATAAAATGAGAAAGCATGCAAATTTCTCTAATTCCTAATAAATATTCAAAGATATTACGGATAGATACACATCAATATATAATAGAAAAACGTATAGTTAAGAAAGAAGATCTATAATATATTCAAATTCTATATTTGGATAGAATGTAATCCTTCTTTTTCTAAGGAATTCCCTTATTTTTACTCTTATTGAATCGTGGTAAAGTATTCTAATGTTCGCGGGCGAATTTTTACTCTTTCCTGTCTTATTTGTTAATTTCTAACTTACCAAATAAAGATAAAGCAATTTTTTTGGTTTGTTCCGCCATCCCACCCAATGAAGTATTAGGATTCTTTTCAATAAAATCCTATCCAGTCATATCATAGGTTTTTTCGTTCCCACAGCTTCTCCTTTAATGGTTAGGTTTGAATCCTGCAATGGAGCTTCCAAAAAATTTCTTTCCGAGTCAATTTTCTCAGTTTTATTAACACGGGCTACTCCTTATTATTGCTTTTAATTTGTATTTTTTGTTTCAAGTTACGATTTCGAATTCTCTCTTATTTTTATTATTTTTATATATTGTGCTTTATCACATTGCCTTTTATGGTGTAATCCATAGACCATACACATCGGAATCCTATATCTTTCTTATTCTTTTTCCTTCTATCTATCATCCCTCCTTTTATCCACATCCTTTTAGTTTTGCTTCACAACCTAGAATCCTGTTTCTTTTTTAGAGAAAAAAATGCAGTTGCTACAACTATATGATAGATCCGCTCATTTATGATCGATGTATTTATTCACATAGTGACTGTTTCTTAGTTAGGATCTTGATAATACGAAGCAATAGGTTGGTTATTTAGTTAATTTTATAGAATTACTAAGTTTTTTCTATTTTTAGTAGGGTTCGGTCAATTTTTTCGAATCCCCTTTTTGGCCCTAAAGAAAAAACTAACGAGTCACACACTAAGCATAGCAATTATATTAAAAGATTTAGAAATTTTCATTAAATCTTATAGAAAGAGATATAATTTCTTCTTTTTTTCAGGGATTTCGGGAAAAATAAGGTTCTTTTCTTTTTTATTCTATTTTTATTCTATCACAGGGCAGAATGGGAAGACAAGGTTAGTTATTCTTCTTCTACGAATATCCAAATTTTTACACCTAATACTCCATAGATAGTTCGAATTGGATAGCAGCAATAATCTATTTTAGCGCGAATTGTTTGAAGGGGAAGTCTACCCTTTTTGATGCATTCGGCACGTGCAATTTCTTTCCCTGCTAGACGACCCGCAATTTGGATTTTTACTCCCTTTATATCTGCTTTTTTAGTTAATTCAATAGCTTTTTTCATTGCCTTTCGGAATGAAACTCTATTTTTTAATTGGAAAGCTATATATTCTGCAAGAATGTTAGGTTGTCTATAAGGTTCTTTAACTTTTTCAATAGCAATATTAAGTCTCTGGTTTACAGAATTCACTTCCTTTTGGAGATCTTTCTCTAATTCTTCGATTGCTCCTTTTTTTTTTAATAAATAGGGGAATCCAATATGGATTATGACGTGGATTGTGTCAATTTCTTTTTGAATTTCTATATGTGTAATTACTTCGGAACTTGAGTCTGATTCTATTTTTCTATTCGAGCCTTTTTTCCTATTCTTTTGTATATAGTTCTTGATACAATTCCGTATTTTTTTATCTTCCTGTAGACCTTCAGAATAATTTTTTGGTTGTGCGAACCAAAAGGAATGGTGATTTTGGGTTGTACCAAGTCTGAAACCGAGTGGATTTATTTTTTGTCCCATATTTTTCTATTCTTTTTTTTTTTATTGGGAATCGAAATCTTAGATTAATCTAAAGATTTTTTCGATTTCTTTACTATATTTAGTACAATTGTTATATGACACATGGTTTTTTTTATAGGATAGCCGCGTCCTCGAGCCCGGGGTCTGAATTTTTTCATAATAGTACTTCTACTAACTTCGGCTTTAGTGATGAATAAACTCGCTTTGTCGAAATTCCTATAATGAGTAGCATTTGCTGCTGCCGAATAAACCAACTTTAAGATGGGATAAGATGTTCGATAAGGCATGAGGTTCAGTATCATAACGGTTTCCTCGTAGTAACGCCAGCGAATCTCATCAAGAACTCTTTGTGCTTTGAAAACAGACATATGTATGCGTTTTTGAGCTTTGAAAACCCGTTCGAACTTAAGTAGACGATCGGTTGGAACTTTTCTTGCGAGTTTCCTTAGCTCGTTCTTCTTTTTCTTTATCCTAGGGGTATACTTTACCAATTTGAAACTTGTCATAAATAAGGTTATTACCCGATTACCTTTACTTTAATTTGATATAAAATGGGTTTATTCTGAATCTTTCTATTCTGAATTTAGTTAACGACGAGATTTAGTATCCTTTCTCGAACTTTCATAACTCGTGAAATGCCGAGTAGGCACGAATTCCCCCAATTTGCGACCTACCATCGGATTTGTTATGTAAATAGGTATATGTTCCTTTCCATTATGAATCGCGATTGTATGGCCAACCATTGCGGGTAGAATGCTAGATGCCCGGGACCACGTTACTATTGTTTCTTTCTCCTCCTTCATATTGATCTTTTCGATTTTTGCCAATAAATGACGAGCTACAAAAGGATTCGTTTTTTTTCGTGTCACAGCTGATTACTCCTTTTTTCTTTTTAAAGAGTGGCATCCTATGTCCACTATCTCGATCGAGGTATGGAGGTCAGAATAAATAGAATAATGATGAATGGAAAAAAGAGAAAATCTTTTAGCTGTATAAGGGGCGGATGTAGCCAAGTGGATCAAGGCAGTGGATTGTGAATCCACCATGCGCGGGTTCAATTCCCGTCGTTCGCCCATCGCATTATTGCAAATTCCAAAAATGCAATTTTCCATATTCCTAGTTACGTATTTACTTACGGCGACGAAGAATAAAATTATCACTATATTTTTTCCTTTTCCTAGTTCTTCTTCCAAGCGCAGGATAACCCCAAGGGGTTGTGGGTTTTTTTCTACCAATGGGGGCTTTCCCTTCACCGCCCCCATGGGGGTGGTCCACAGGGTTCATAACTACCCCTCTTACTACGGGGCGTTTACCTAGCCAACACTTAGATCCGGCTCTACCCAAACTTTTTTGGTTCACCCCAACATTACCCACTTGTCCGACTGTTGCTAAGCAGTTTTGGGATACCAAACGGACCTCCCCAGATGGTAATCTTAAAGTGGCCAATTTACCCTCTTTTGCAATCAGTTTCGCTACAGCACCTGCTGCTCTAGCTAATTGCCCACCCCTTCCACGTGTGATTTCTATGTTATGTATGGCCGTGCCTAAGGGCATATCGGTTGAAGTAGATTCTTCTTTTTTCTCAAAAAACCCCTTCCCAAACTGTACAAGCTTCTTCCAAAGCATACGGCTTTCTAGATGTATATGACGATCTCTAGACAGATGGATCTTATATGAATCGTATGATGAAGTACCACATCAGTGGATATATAGAAAAGGAATCCAAATCCGCCGAATCGCTCATGTTATGATCTTCTACATCCTAGGTCTCCGCGTTCCGTCATCTGGCTTATGTTCTTCATGTAGCATTCAGATCGAATGACTCTATGAAATTACGTCGATACTTCCACATATTATGGGTAACGTAGGAGACATCCCTATTTTCACCCGGAGGTCTTAATTACCACTGCTTAGCTTTCAATTCGCCTCTGACCATCAAATTAAATGTGAATAACCCGTCCTCCTCTCTTTGAAACAAGGGGCGCTTCCGGTTCTGTGCGTGCTTCAAACAATTTTGTCTTCTCCATATTACCATATCTCCAGAGTCAATAATTTTCTATGAGGAACTACTGAACTCAATCACTTGCTGCCGTTACTCAACAGTTTTCTGTTGAGGTCTATCCCGTAGAGGTAGTCAAATTGGATCAGTGATCGATTTCTAGGTTTCGTCGTAAACCTAATTGGTTACTTCCAATTACGTAAATCAATAGTTCAAACCGCACTCAAAGGTAGGGCATTTCCCATTGATATAGGAACTTTTGTACCAGAAACAATAGTATCTCCAATTATAGCCCCTCTGGGATGTAAAATATATCTCTTCTCACCATCCCCATAGTGTATGAGACAAATGTATGCATTTCGATTAGGGTCATATTCTATGGTTACGATTCTACCAGATATGTCTTTTTGATTCCGTCGAAAATCGATTTTACGGTATAGGCGCTTATGACCTCCCCCTCTATGCCTTGCGGTAATGATTCCTCTGGCATTACGACCTTTACCACAACGGTGCCGTCCATGGATCAATTTATTTCGTGGATTGGATTTCACTTGCCTGTCTACGGTTCCCTTGCGTGTGCTCGGGATAGGTGTTTTGTATAAATGTTTCGCCGTATTATTAAGTATTCTCCTTTAGTTCTTTTCTCTATCTAGAAGTGGAATAGAATAACCCGGTTGAAGGGTAATGATCATACGTCTGTAATGCATTGTATGTCCCAGAATAGGTCCCATTCTTCTACCCTTTCCGGGTAGTCGATGGCTATTCACAGCTACTACCTTAACACCAAAGAAGAGTTCGACCCAATGCTTTATCTCTGTCTTAGTGAATCCCGATTCGACATTAGAAGTATATTGATTCTTTCCCAATAAACGAAGGCTCTTTTCTGTAAATACTGCGTATTTGAT